GTTACTAATAGAGTCTAGCCGCTGCTCTTCTTTAGATCCCTTGTTTCACTCCGATAGTATCATAAACTGAATCGATGCATCAGAAATGAATGCATTTCCATACTATTAAGTAAGTAAAATAGCTAAGTACGCAAAATAGCTAAAAAAAGTTAGGATTATGCCACATCACTTATTCTACTTTCTACTGGATTTTACGGAGCCTGTTCATGCGCGGCATGCTTCGGTCTGATCATAGAAAAGATTCTCTTCAAGCAAACCCAGCCTATCCTCTCTATGGGGCGGCGGCTGGAACAAAGACACATTAGATTTTATTGTGATTTTAAATGTAGCAGATAACGGCATATTTCTGCACGGCCCAATCAATAGTTCAAGTCACACACTCCCATAATCCATTTTCTCTTCGGAGAATTCCCTTCAACTATTCATTCATGTCAAATAAATAATACAATATTGTGGAGTTGAGGGGAAATTTCCAAATACATGTCTTATTCTTTGTCAATAATCCATATTTGTAGCAATGAAATATTATGGTTCCTTCCCCAAGTAATAAAATTAATTATTGATTACAAATCTCTATTATCTAGATTCTTTATTATTATCTAGATTCTTTATAAAGGGCCAGAAATACCTTGCTTACGTATCATTAGGAAATGCATTAACATAAATACGGCAGTAAGAAGAGGTAATACAAAAGTGTGTAAACTATAAAAGCGCGTTAAAGTGGACTGTCCCACACTAGCACTTCCGCGTAATAATTCTACCAAAGGCGATCCTATTACCGGAATCGCTTCCGGTACGCCTGTTACAATTTTTACTGCCCAATACCCTATTTGGTCCCAGGGTAAAGAATAACCTGTTACACCAAAAGATGCGGTCAATACAGCCAGAACCACACCTGTAACCCAAGTCAATTCGCGAGGTTTTTTAAAACCACCAGTAAGATACACACGAAATACGTGCAGGATTATCATTAGGACCATCATACTTGCTGACCATCGATGAACTGATCGGATTAACCAACCAAAGTTAGCTTCCGTCATTATGTATTGAACAGAAGCAAAAGCCTCAGTAACGGTCGGACGGTAGTAAAAAGTCATAGCAAATCCTGTAGCGACTTGTACTAAAAAACAAGTAAGCGTAATTCCTCCGAGACAATAAAATATGTTGACATGAGGAGGAACGTATTTACTAGTTATATCATCTGCAATCGCCTGAATCTCGAGACGTTCTTCGAACCAATCGTAGACTTTATTGAGATAGGTAAACCAAGGGGGCTCCCCCTCTGAGAACTGTATATGAGAGTTTCATCTCGTACAGCTCAAACAAAAACACCCAAAAACTGGTTAAAAGAGATATGGAATAAAAAATTGGAATCTTCTGATTCCATCTTCGCTAAAGATACGAAAGGGTAAAAGAAAGAAAGCTCCTTTTTTTAATTAGAATGCCAAAAAATCAAGTAGGCTCACTTGTATTTATGTTGATTGTTCCAGGCCTCTTGAATCTTCTATTTACCTATTTCTTTTTCTTTCATTTGTTATTTTTATTTGTATGTAATGCAGCTTTACTTTTGTTTTCTTTATTATTGATAGGAATTTTCTTGTTAAGACTCTATGAATCAATTGAAACCTCAGATTCATACTAGACACGATGATTCAATAAAACCTTCAAGCTAAGTCCAAAAATCCCCTGAGTAAGAACCATTGGATCATCATTTATTCAACGAGTAGAATCGATATAATAACTAAAACTAGAAAGAAAAGGAAAGTTTGTTCTTTGAGCAAAATAAAAGCAGAAATGGGAATTTGAAAGAAGAAAAATCTTTCAATTTAAAACTTTTTCTTTGGAAAATTTTTAGGACTCCGGCCACGAGGTCTAAATATTAAGTATGAATCATAGTTCAAGTACTTCGTGATCTATTTCATATATTCCGTGCTCCAGATACTAGAATGAATATCCGACGGGGTGAAACCATCTTTATCAAGATGACAGACCCATTCTCTGTACTCTCAATAGAATCAATTATAACAAGTCACACACTCATATTCCGGAAATACAGAAACACAAAAATTTCGCGGTCGAACTGCCAAAAAAATGAGCTAAAATAGAAATAAAAAGTCGAGGCCTAAATGCATCATTTTTGTATTTGTATTTCAAAGCTAGTATTTTGTGGTTCTTATGAATCTAATTCAGTGAAATTCCATCCAGTAAAACGGAAGAATTATAAATCTCCAAAATAATAGATAGGAATATCGCAAATAGAGCCATTGCGACACCCATCAAAGGAGTAGTTCCCCACCCAGGAGCTACTTTACCATATTCCGAATTCAATGGTTTCAATAAATCCCCTACAGCCGTTCGTCTTGGACCAGATCTAGAACTCCCCTCAACTGTTTGTGCAGCCATAAATCCTATTTTGTATTCATTGAGATCTGTTGACTTTGTATACCATTCCGTTGTAAATAAACGATCTTATCATAGATCCATTGCGGTCTTGAAATTTTCGAATAATGGAAACAGCAACCCTAGTCGCCATCTCTATATCTGGTTTACTTGTAAGTTTTACTGGGTACGCCTTATATATTGCTTTTGGGCAACCCTCTCAACAACTAAGAGATCCATTCGAGGAACACGGGGATTAGTTGAAGTAATGAGCCTCCCATCCCAATATTGGGATGGGAGGCTCATTACTTCAATTGAGATAATGAAAAATCATTTCATTTTTTTAGTTGGAACTTTCGGTGGTTCGCGAAAAAAGATAGCGAAAAAAATGATCCCGAGAGTCGAGACTAAGAGGAATGTATAAACCAATGCTTCCATAAATTTGATCGTGGTTTTCAATTATAGCTTCCATACCTGTTTATTGGGGGTCATCCCCCAGATTAAAAAAAAGAAGAATCAAAGAAAAGTCGAAAGGGCGGCGATTTAAATCCAGATTTCTCCGGTACCCTATGTAAAAGTAAAATTACAAAGAGAAAATAGAAATGAGAAGCGAAAAATAACAGAGCAATGCTACATCAGACTCCTTGTCTTCTTGTAGTTGGATCTCCAAGTTTTTGAAATGTCCCAAATTCCACTTGAGCATCCAAATCGGGGTCAATACCAGCAAAAACATCTCTGAACAAGGTTCTAGCACCATGCCAAATGTGCCCGAAAAAGAAAAGCAGAGCAAAGGAAGCATGCCCAAAAGTAAACCAACCTCTTGGACTGCTACGGAAAACACCATCGGATTTCAAAGTAGCACGATCTAATTCAAAAATTTCACCCAATTGGGCACGTCTAGCATATTTTTTCACAGTCGCAGGATCGCTATAACTCACTCCATTCAGTTCTCCACCATAGAACTCAACAGTTACACCTACTTGTTCGACACTATACTTCGACTCCGCCCGTCTAAAAGGAACATCGGCTCTAACAATTCCATCTCCGTCTACCAAAACAACTGGAAATGTTTCAAAAAAAGTAGGCATGCGACGTACAAAAAGTTCACGCCCTTCTTTATCTCTAAAGATAGGATGTCCTAACCACCCGACAGCTATTCCATCTCCATTATCCATTGAACCCGCTCTGAATAATCCCCCTTTTGCCGGATTATTTCCGATGTAATCATAAAAAGCTAATTTTTCAGGAATTTTAGACCAAGCTTCTGATAAATTTTGATTTTCGGCTAGCCCGGCGCTAACTCTTCGATATATTTCTTGCTGAAAGTATCCCTGATCCCATTGATAACGGGTGGGACCAAATAATTCAATGGGGGTAGTTGCTGAACCATACCACATAGTTCCAGCAACAACAAAAGCTGCAAAAAAGACAGCAGCGATACTGCTGGAAAGAACGGTTTCAATATTGCCCATTCGTAATCCTTTATATAGACGTTGGGGCGGGCGGACACTAAGATGGAATAAGCCTGCTAATATACCCAATGTCCCTGCTGCAATATGATGCGAGGCTATTCCTCCCGGAACAAAAGGATCAAAACCTTCCACACCCCACGCGGGATTTACAGATTGTACCTTTCCAGTTAGTCCATATGGGTCGGACACCCATATTCCAGGACCATACAATCCTGTTACATGAAATGCGCCAAAGCCAAAGCAAGCCACTCCTGAGAGAAATAAATGAATTCCAAAGATCTTAGGCAAATCCAAAGAAGGTTTTCCTGTACGTTCATCACCAAATATTTCTAGATCCCAATACACCCAATGCCAGATAGCTGCCAAGAAACACAAGCCAGAAAACACAATATGCGCCCCGGCTACGCCTTCGTAACTCCAAATACCCGGATTCGTTATCGTCCCTCCTGTAATACTCCAACCGCCCCAGGAATTGGTTATTCCTAAACGAGTCATGAAGGGTATAACGAACATACCCTGTCTCCACATTGGATCAAGAATTGGGTCGGAGGGATCAAAAACAGCTAATTCATATAGAGCCATTGAACCGGCCCAACCAGCAACCAGAGCTGTATGCATTATATGGACAGAAAGCAACCGACCGGGATCATTCAATACGACAGTATGAACACGATACCAAGGCAACCCCATGGTAATACCCCTTTACCAACAAAAAATAGACACTCTGTAACTTTATTGCATTGAAAAAACTATGCTATGGATCCCCTTTTTTTCAGTGGATTATCTCGGAAAAAGGATTACTATTTTGTTCTATTCTTTTAGTAAAAATGGAACAATTCGGTTCATAAGAAAAAAGAGAAGCAGATCTATTCTATACTCGATAAGTCCCAATACGCAATGGGGGTCGATTCCCTTTTCTATGAGTGAAGGCATCCATGTTTAGTCATCATTCAAAGTACCTATTCGTAAAAATTTTCCTTTATTCATTTAGTTTTCCTTTACTTTATTTTATGAACTTATTCAATCTATGTAGAAAATATGATGATAAAACTAATATTATTAAAATAATAAGTCCATTATTACGTTTCCACATCAAAGTGAAATAGATTTATTTTTTTTCTTTCAGTTTATGCCTATTGGTGTTCCAAAAGTGCCCTTTCGGACTCGCGGAGATCGGAATCCAACTTGGGTTGACATATAGTGTGCCCTGTCAAATATATTGGGTCATATGGGATTTCCCCATTCTCTCCCCCGATCGAGATATCCTCCCTTTCGCAAAAAAAAGCGATTGAATCATCAAAAAGAATTTGTAGCGTGAAGTGCAATGAAATGCAATTAGATCCATTTTGTGAAGAGGTATCCAGATTAATATTAGCAATTAAAAAATTTTATGGTCGACTTGGCTGGACCAATCAGATGAGGTATCCAGGCTCCGTTTAGAAAAACCCAATTGATAATATATCTATTATTAGTATTTATATCATAAGATATCGTAAACGATTCTCTTTAAAACTAAATAATTCTATTTAGAAATTTATTCTAAATAGCAGTGGTCTAAAACAGTTAATCAATCGAATAATAAATATGATGGGTACGTCAAATATTTGTCGGAAGACATAAACGAAATGAATTGAAAAATTGAAAAAGGGGAAGTCATAGCAAAAAAAAGACGTGGTATTAGGGTCATTTGTCCTATATGTGCAAATCAAAATCGGGCGGATCCTTACTCGGAGTAGAGCATAAACCTAAAAAAATTGAAAAAGCCCATTCAGGAACAAGAAAATGACATCATGATTTTTGTATTGGATCTCGATGAAAAAATATATCAATGAAAAGTAAGTTCGATACGTTTATTGAATTTTTTTATTCTAATATTATCTAATATTAGAATTATAGGATATAGGAAAGCCGACCAAACTCGTCGTTCTTGAAAAATTAAAGAGAAGCCCCTTCGTCTTCATTCGAAAGAGTCTGCTATAAAAAAAGAAAGAGAGCTGGAATCTACACATTGATTTTTTTTCGCAAGTTTTGTTGAACCGTATGCATCAAAAGGTGCCCGTACGGCTCCTAAGGGATAGAATTTTTTCCTAATCAACCGACTTTATCGAGAAAGATTAATTTTTTTAGGCCAAGTGATTACTAACGATATTTCGAATCAACTTATTGCTCTTATGCTATATCTCAGTTGGGAGAGTGAGATCAAGGATCTGTATTTGCTTATAAACTCTCCCGGCGGATGGGTAATGTCTGGACTGGCTATTTATGATACTATGCAATTTGTGCGACCAGATATAGAGACAATATGCGTGGGATTAGCCGCCTCAATGGGGTCTGTTATCCTGGTCGGAGGAGAAATTACCAAACGTATAGCATTCCCTCACGCTTGGCGCCAATGAGTTTTTTATTTGAAAGAAAAAAGAAGACTATGCCTTCGCCATATGAATTATTAATATTAAGTAATATTAGCATGGCACTTCGAATTCGATATGCAAATCTTTTATTGTTTTTCAAAATATTCGATTATGTATCGAAAGAGTAGTATGAGATAAAGGAAGGGTATTTCCGATTTTATCTTACCTATCGTAGGTCAATTTCAGCGTCACAAACTTTTTTCACACCGACAAGTTATTAACACTATTTATGTTATCAAGGAGTACGAAAATAAAAAAAAAGAAGATTCTTTTTTTCTTTATTCTTTATATTTGAAAAAAAAAGAAACTTTGGGATTGCTGAATCACAGACGAAATAAATATATAAAGCAACGGGGCCATCATAGTATTTTTGAACTCCTCCGAAAAAAGAAGGGTGGTAATTGGATCATTTACCGATCTGGGTACAATAGACCCCACATTTTCTCTTTCTTCGATGAAAGGTAAAAAAACGAATTCCATTGTAGAGCCGTATGCAATGCGAAAAAAATGCCCGTACGGTTGTTTAATTCTATCTTTGTCTTATTTTTTATCTCTTTGCCTTGCCTCATCGTGCGAAATACCGGAACCTTTAATTGTGTTATATTATATGATCAGGGTAATGATCCATGAACCTGCTGCCGGTTTTTTTCAGGCACAAGCGTCCGACCTTATCCTGGAAGCGGAAGAACTACTGAAACTGCGCGAAACACTTGTAAGGATTTATGTACAAAGAACAGGCAAGCCCTTCTGGATTGTATCCGAAGACCTGGAAAGGGATACTTTTATGTCAGCAACAGAAGCCCAAGCTCATGGAATTGTTGATGTTGTAGCGGTTAAATAGCAGTGATTTCGCGCAAATGCACGATTTAAGATTTTATCTTCTTACTTCTTAAGGGTTTAATATTCTATTAATATATATTAAATAATTAATATATATTAAATAGAAGAAATTCATAATCATCCGGTTAGGATCAATCTAAACCAGCTCATAATGCATAATTCAGCATGCCAACTATTAAACAACTTATTAGAAACCCAAGACAGCCAATCAGAAACGTCACGAAATCCCCCGCTCTTGGGGGATGCCCTCAGCGCCGAGGAACATGTACGAGGGTGTATGTGCGACTCGTTTAAATCTGAGCTGAGACAAAGCAAAAGAAAGAAAACTAAATTTCCAGTATCAATGATCAGTACCGGCGAATTGGATAGAATGGAAGAACTCCGTTAACTATCTAAAAACGATAGATCTATCATATCTTTCTATTGTGTATGAAATTTATGGTTTCAATTGGTGCAAATTCAATCACCTCAATTTGCAATTTAAGATGAGAAAGAATTCCCCATTGGTAACAAATAGTTATCCATTAAGCGGGGGAAATCGTATTTTAAAAGAAAAGCAGAAAGATTTTGTTTCCGCTCTTAGAAGAACGGACTAACAGGGTCAGCTACCCAACCAATCTTCATAATTAAATACCGTTACTGTATAAGGTATATCTTGTTATGAAAGACCTATTACTGGAAAATTCATGGGTAGAGCCAAAGAGTGGTAACTGTACAAGTTACCAATAGCATTGATTAAATGAAGGAAGGGGCTCCGGTGTATAGAAAAGACCTCACCGTTTAAGAAGTAACCATAGAGACGATGGAACCCACAATTTCTTTATCTATTTTTATTTTTATTTTCCAATGCCTAGAAAAAAGGAAAAGGGCGTGGTAGGGAAGGTTATAGTAGCAAAAGCCATTGGAATTTTTATTTTATAAATTGGAAGAATCCGTTTTGTTATTAATAGATTAGGAAAGGGGAAAAGAATAACTGAAAGAAGGGAAATCAATTAGTTATTCATCAAAGTTTCATTTTTCATTTACTCAATGACCAGAATTAGACGAGGATACATAGCTCGAAGGCGTAGAACAAAAATGCGTTTATTTGCATCAAGTTTTCGCGGGGCTCATTCAAGACTTACTCGAACAATTATTCAACAAAAAATAAGAGCTTTGGTTTCGGCGCATCGTAATAGAGATAGGAAAAAAAGGGATTTTCGTCGTTTGTGGATCACTCGAATAAATGCAGTAATTCGTGGTTCGGGGGTATCCTATACTTATAGTAGATTGATGCACAATCTGTATAAGGAGCAGTTGCTTCTTAATCGTAAAATACTTGCACAAATAGCTATATCAAATAGGAATTGTCTTTATATGATTTCCAATGAGATCATAAAAAGGGGGGATTGGAAGGAATCTACCAAACTGTTTTAAATGGAATTCTCTGGAGAATGAACTCCGGGAAGGTAGAGTAGAAATTAGTATAATAAAATCGGATAATATGATAAAGTCGGCAAAATGAGCGAACACACTCGATAAAAAAATTTATTCTTCTTGCACGATTCTTTTTTTTCTTACGACACAATGGATTCTCGTATTTTTTGAACAAAACACTCATCCGTGTTTGAGTTCGGATTAGAATTTTGATTCAATTGAAAAGTAAGCCTTTTTCTTTCTGTTCCTAAAACCAGTAGCTCTAGCGGTTGACTCTCTTCTTTCAAATTGTTTCTCATTATTAAGAAAAGGTAACGAAGATAAAATACGAGCTTGTTTTATAGCAATAGTAATTAATCGTTGTTCTTTTAAGGTTAATCTATTCACCCGTCTAGATAATATTTTTCCTTGTTCACTAATAAATCGACTAATTAAACTCATGTTTCTATAATCAATTCGATCCCCCGATTGGATCGGGGGCAAACGCCTACGAAAAGATCGCTTGGATTTAAGAAAGAGTCGCTTGGATTTATCCATAATTTGTTTATTCCTTAGCCCTAAAATACTATTTCGATCAAATCAAAAACAAAAAAAAAAATTCTAAAATTTTAGAATAAATTAATAGGATTGGGTTTGTTTCTATTTATTTAGTTGTTTCTATTTAAATCTCTATTTAAATATATGATATATGAAATAATATAGATATATATCTATATTATTTTTCATGTTCTTTGAAAGGGTGACACCCAAGCACCCGATTCGATCTATATCTATTTCTTTATCTCCCCATGAATTGTATGTTTGAAACAATAGGGACAGAATTTTCTCAATTCCAATCGACTAGGTGTATTGTGCCGATTCTTTTGAGTAATATATCTGGAAATACCCGTTGATTGCTTATTAACACCGTTTCGAACACAACTGGTACATTCCAAAATAACCCTTACTCGAGCATCTTTACCCTTGGCCATGAACCTCCTTTGGGTTTTTGATTCACCCAGCTTTTTCTATTTTCCGCTACGAAGCAAATAAGAAGAAAGGAAAAGGAACGAAAAAATAGAAGAACAACTCAAAATAAAATTATGAAATAAAGGTTTTGTTGCAATTCAATTAATATAGTAAATAATAAGTAATACAACAATTTCTAAATACATTTCTAATCGCAATACAGTATTTCATTTAAGTATCTTGTATTGTATGATACTCTTATTCTAGCCGCATTTGCATTTCCATATTTTGTTTTCTTTTAACTCTATTATTAATTTAAGTCTTAATTTAATTGGAGCCTGAACCCGAATTTCGCTGAGGTTGAATCCGCCTTTTTCTTTCTCTTTCCTCCCTTTTTTATCTAGCTAATTAAAAATTAAAAAAGAAGAAAAAGAAAGGAGGGGACAGAGAGATTAGTTACAAATATTTGATTCTATCTCTAATCTTCTTCACTCCTTTCCATATCAATAACTAGAATGAAAAAAAAGGAAATGTCAACGCATCCGGGAAGAAACGATTGATCTCTATCAATAAACCTGCTAAAGACCCGAACCAGAGAGTACTTAGTACCGGTGCCACGGAAAGATATGTTTTTAGATCTCGCATTGAGAATCCTCCTTCTTTTTTTTGTATTCCATATTGAACTACATTATGGTAAGAGATATATATGTAGTTAAAGACCACTTGGATTTGTGTATTGGTGTGTAGAATCACTAATTCAAATTGACATGTGCAATGATTCGGTAGATCGGTAGATAAGATTTGCTTTTTCTTAAAGCAGGAAATGGGCCCCTTTCCGCCTGAGAATTCCCGAAAAAAAATATTCATTTATTATTATATGTTATATGATATGAGACCAAAAAAAAGAAATGGAAAGATCCATTTTGCATATAAATGAAGGAAATAAAATAAGGATGTGGAAAACAAGACGGGGATTTTCTACAATGATATTGTAGACCAATTGAAAGGGATGTAGCGCAGCTTGGTAGCGCGTTTGTTTTGGGTACAAAATGTCACGGGTTCAAATCCTGTCATCCCTACCTATTACTGCTCCTCTGGGCAGTAACCGGAGATCCATTTTCGAGCGATTCAATTCGATTCAATTCGGACATACATAATCTTTAATTTTATTATAGTATACATATGCAAGAAGTATTTATTGGGGTTGAAGTATTTTATATATATATATAAAAGAATCCCCTTCTTTACAGCCCTTTCCGTTATGATAAGAAAGCGCTCTTAGTTCAGTTCGGTAGAACGTGGGTCTCCAAAACCCAATGTCGTAGGTTCAAATCCTACAGAGCGTGATTCCGCTCTTGTGTTGTTAGATCGAAAATTACACTGAACTGAAATTGAAATAAAGCAATCCGAATTTGACTTTTGACCTTGACCTCCCCCGAATTAAATTAAAGAAAGGAGGAGGTCGGTTAAAAAAAGAGATATGAATTAATCAAAGGTCCAACTGATCACCACGTCTGTATTGTAAATATGCAGTTACGAATAATCCCGCCAAAGTAATAGGAATTAGACCTAAGACAATTCCAAATAGAAAAACTTCAATCATTTCAATTTAATTTATTTGAAAGAGGAAAGGGGAGGTAATATCTATCCCGAAATATTAATATTAATCCTTATTGCCCAGGAATCTCAATTCTCAATAATTGGGAATTTATACGGTAAGGAACTAGAAAATATATGGAATACCACATAAGGATTTTTTTATGACTTATTCATTATAATTAATTTCAAATGAGTCCTATCTTACTCAGACCAATAAATAGAGCCGAGGTTATAGTTAAAGCCGCTAGTAGAAAACCGAAATAACTAGTTATAGTAGGCATGAAGGAGCTAAAGGAAATCCGTTCTTTTTATACATATGTTTAGAAAGCACTTTCCTAAGTTTCCGCTTTTGAAAGATACGAGGATAAGCAAAAATACTATAACAATCGAAAGACTAAGTTCAATTGAAAGTTTTTGATTCATCCATTATTCTAGAAGGTACTAACAAAAATAGAGTGACAGGGGTAGAAAAAAAAAGAAATTCATCACCCTTGACATCGGCATCTCCTACGATTCAGAATCAACAGATTTGTTGGGCAACTCTTGAGTAAACTAATATTCAAAATTATAATAAAAACAGTGTCATGTAACTTCATTTCAAAAACGAAACTTTTTTGAAATTCATATGGAACAAAATTAGGAAATCACTTCTATTGTGATTTTGTATTTTGATTTTTTCTTTTTTATTGTATCGAATCCATTTTATTTTCAAAAAGAGAGTGACCTTATAATACCAAGATACCTTTCCCCTTTTCTTTTTCTTTACTTTTTTTTACTTTATTTTAAATTTGAATTTTAACTTTATTTTATATTTTTTTTAACTTTATTTTATATTTTATTTATATTTACTTTCTATATATTTACTTTCTAACTTATTTATTTCAGTAGTAGGGTCATTCACATAATATCTCAAATGAGAAGAAAAAAAGGGAAAGGTATCGCACGATCGGATCACTCGAAAAAATCAAATTTTTATTTCGGTCCAATTCGATTCTAAAATAAAAAATTTTCTGTTATAGATTTTCTATTTTGTCTTTCCATATTATAGATAAAAAAAAATCCCCCTCTTTGTAATTAGGTCAAGAAAGAACCTTTTGATATAATACAATAACGCGCGCATCGCAAATATCGATTATTAAAAATTTTTTATTCATTCTTCTCTTTCTTTTATCGAATCCTTGTTACTTTGTTACTTTTACTTGTTTTTGGACGACTAACCAATTTCTTAAACAAAGAGGGGGATTTTAATAAAAAACCTCTTCTACACCTACGAAAAGGGGATTTGGAGATTTCGCACATCTAATTGAATTGGGGGGAATATGATAATCTCTGTCATGAATTATTAGAAAACAACCTGTCGGATTCCAATTTTACTTGATCTTCAATTTCTAGTCTGAAGCCAATAATAATAATGGAAATGGAGAGAAAAGAAACC